ACATTTTGTATGTATATACTATATAATAGTCTTATAAAAATGAAATAAAATGTCTGTTCAAAATCAATCCATCTCAAGGGATCTCCTGTTACTACTCAAATTAAAGGAGAAGTAATAGGTAGGGATGACAGGATTTGAACCTGTGACATTTTGTACCCAAAACAAACGCGCTACCAAGCTGCGCCACATCCCTTTAATTGGTCTACAGTATAGTGTCATTGTAGAGAATTCCTCTCTTGTTTTCCACATCCTTAATTTCCTTTGATATAAACAAATATTATTTTTCTACTTTTTCTTGTTGGTTTCATATATCATATAATAATAAAAATAGTCCAAAACTTATATATATATGAAATAGGGAACCTGCCATAAAACTAAATTAAAATTTTTCGTGAATGCTGGGGAATAAAGGGATCCTTTCTTTCTGTTTTAAGCAAAAGAAAATCTTATTTTTTTACCAACTCATTGGACATTTCAATGTGAATTCGAGATTCGGTGTAGAATTTTAAGTAGCTCTTAACTACATATGCATCTAATCATATATGTATTACGATTATGTATTCCAATAAAGAAGGAGGTTTTTTAATGCGAGATTTTAAAACATATCTCTCTGTGGCACCGGTACTAAGTACTCTATGGTTCGGGGCTTTAGCAGGTCTTTTGATAGAGATTAATCGTTTTTTTCCAGATGCGTTAACATTCCCCTTTTTTTCATTCTAGGTATTAACATGGAAAGGAATAAAGAAGATTAGAGATACAATAAAATATCCGTGTGAATAATCCAATCCCTTTTTCCCTTTTTAGAAAAAGAATAAGGGAGGAAAGAGAAAGAAGAAAAGTAGATTCAACATTTGCAAAACTTGGATTGAAGTTTAAATTAGATAGAAAAATTTTTAATAGAAGGAAACGGAATAGATAGGGGTGAAACCTACAAATTAGATCTAGGGAAAGAATATTATACAAGATACTGAAATGATGTACTATGATTCAAAATAGAGTTTAGAAATCATTGTATTCTATTATTTAATATTCTTTTATTGATTGCAGTGAAATCTGGATTTCAAATTAGTAACTTCTTTTTTTTCCTGTTTTTGTTTCGGATCAAAAAAATGGAGCAGTTGAATAAATAAAAAAATACAAAGGAGGTTCATGGCACAGGGTAAAGATATTCGAGTAACGGTTATTTTAGAATGTACTAGTTGTATCCAAAAGGATATTAATAAAGAAAAGGCATCAACGAGAATTTCCAGATATATTACTGAAAAGAATCGACACAATACGCCTAATCGATTGGAATTGAGAAAATTCTGTCCCTATTGTTATAAACATACAATTCACGGGGAGATAAAGAAATAGATTAAACTAAGTATTTGCACCTGCGTGTTCCCCTTCCATTCCAAGGAAGGGGAAAAATAACATGATATATAATATATATTATTACTTAATAAATAATAAAAAAAATTGAATAAATAAACAAAGCAAATCCTATTTATTAATTCTAATAAATTTTAGATCTCACCAAAATAGGATTTTCACAATAAGGAATAAACTAAACAACCCATGGATAAATCCAAGCGACCTTTTCTTAAATCGAAGCGATTTTTTCGGAGACGTCTGCCCCCGATCCAATCGGGAGATCAAATTGATTATAGAAACATGAGTTTAATTAGTCGATTTATTAGTGAACAAGGAAAAATATTATCTAGACGAGTGAATAGATTGACTTTAAAACAACAACGATTAATTACTATTGCTATAAAACAAGCTCGTATTTTATCTTCGTTACCTTTTCTTAATAATGAAAAACAATTTGAAAGAACGGAGTCGACCACTAGAACTCCTGGTCTTAGAGCCCAAAATAGATAGGCTTACTTTTTTTTTTCAATTGAATCAAAATTATAATCCGAACTCAAACAGAGATTGGTGTTTTGTTCAAAAAATACAAAAACGCAGATTTTATTATCGTATCTTTCGTAAGAGAAAAATCAGGTAAGCTGAGAAATCTTTTTTTATTGAACGTTTTCATTCATTTTGACTCCTTTATCATATTCATTTCTATTTTACCGTCCCGGAGAATGAACTCCGGGAAACTCTCTTTAAATTATTCTGACGCATTGCTTTCAATTTACTTACTTTATGATCTCGTTGGAAATCATATAAAGACAATTCTTATTTAATATAGCTATTTGCGCAAGTATTTTACGATTAAGAAATACCCGTCTCTTATACAGATCATGTATTAATCTATTATAACTATTTGATACTCCCCTTTCGCGAATCACTCCGTTTATGCGAGCGATCCATAAACGACGAAAGTTTCTCTTTTGCCTACCTCTATCCCGATGAGCCGAAACCAAAGCTCTTATTTTTTGTTGAGTAATAGTTCGAGTAAGTCTTGAATGAGCCCCTCGAAAACTTGCGGCAAATAAACGAATTTTTGTTCTACGTCTCCGAGCGATATATCCTCGTCTAATTCTGGTCATTGTATAAATGATATTTTGACGAATAACTAAAGGATTTCCCTTCTTTCAGTTATTCTTTTTCACTTTCTTAGTCTATTAATAACAAAACGGATTTTCCGATGTATAAAAATGGAATTCCAATGGCTTTGGCTACTATAACCTTCCCGACCACAATTTTCCTTTTTTTCTAGGCATTTCACTTAATCTCGAAAAAATAAATTGTATTCTATTAGCTATCAAAAACATAGTAAATGGATAAAAATAAATAGTGGGTTCCATCGTTTCTATGGTTACTTCTTAAACGGTAAGGTCTTCGCTATACACCGGAGCCTCTTATTTGATTTAATGAATCTTATTGGTAATTTGACTTGTACAGTTCACACTTTTTTGGCTCTACTCTACCCCTGAATTATCCAATAATAGATCTTTCACAATAAGATCTACCCATATAGTAACGGTATTTAATTAGGAAGGTTAGCTGGATAGCTGACCCTGTTAGTCCGTTCTTGCAAGAGTGGGAGTCTAATCTTTCTGTTTTTAAAATAGGATTTTCCCCGCTTAATGGATAACCGTTTGATACCAATGGGTAATTTTTTCTCATTTTAAATTGAGGTGATTGAATTTGCACCAATAGAAACCATAAATTTCATACACAATAGGGGATAGATAGATTTTCTTATTTTTCTTTTAGATAGTGAATGGAATTCTTCCATCTTATCCTATTCATTGATACGGAAAAATAGTTTTCTTTCTTTTGTCCCAGCCCATGATCTTAACGAGTCACACATACACCCTAGTACATGTTCCTCGACGCTGAGGGCATCCCCCGAGAGCGGGGGATTTCGTAACATTTCTGATTGGCTGTCTTGTTTTTCTAATAAGTTGTTTAATAGTTGGCATCTTGAATCATATACATAATGGGTTGGTTTAGATCGATCCTAACCAGATAATTTTTAATTTTTTTCAATATAAAATTCGGGGTAAGAAGATAAAATAGAAAATCGCGGATTTATGCGAAATCCATACTATTTTCAGCAACTGCTAGACTGCTACAAGATCAACAATTCCATAAGCCTGGGCTTCTGTTGCTGACATAAAAGCATCTCTTTCCATGTCTTCGGATACAACCCATAAAGGTTTGCCCGTTCTTTGTACATAAACCCTTGTGAGGGTTTCGCGCAGTTTCAGTAGTTCTTCCGCTTCCAGGATAAATTCTCCCGTTTGTGCTTCATAAAAAGAAGTAGCAGGTTGATGAATCATTACCCTGATGATATAACAGAATAAAAAGTTCTTCTATCTCGCATGATGAAGAGAAAAGAAAGATAAAGGATAACAAGAAAAAAAAATTGAATTGAACAACCGTACGGGCATCTTTTGTGCATTGCATACGGCTCTACAATAACATTGACCCTTACCTTAACCTTCCATCGAAGAAAGAAAAAAATAGGATTTATCAGACCCAGATCGGTAAATGATCAAATTACCACCCTTCATTTTGTAAGAGTTAAAAAATACTATGATGGTTCCGTTGCATAATAATGTATTTTGATTTAGAATCTATTTTACATATTTTGTCTGTGATTCAGCAATCCCAAAGTTTATTTTTGATCGGATCAAATAAAAAGTAAAGAAAAAGAATTATTTTTCATACTATTCCATAACATAAATATTGTTATGGGTTTTGCGGTATAAAAACAAAAAGTTTGTGACACTAAACTCGACTTCCGATAGATAATAAAAAATTGGAAATATCCTTTAGCTCATACTACTCTCTCGATACATAATCCAATATTTTTTTTTTTCCAAAAAAAAGCTCTCATATCGAATTCAAAGTGCCATGCTATTATTACTTCATATTCATATCGCGAAGGCATAGTCTTTTTTTTTTTCTCAAAAAACCTCATTGGCGCCAAGCGTGAGGGAATGCTAGACGTTTAGTAATTTCTCCTCCAACCAAGATAAGGGATCCCATTGAGGCGGCTAATCCCATACAAATTGTATGTACATCTGGTTGTACAAATTGCATAGTATCATAAATAGATATTCCAGATATTACCCAGCCGCCAGGAGAGTTTATAAACAAATAGAGATCCTTGGTATCATCCTCGATACTGAGAAATACCATAAGACCAATAAGTTGATTGGAGATCTCGCTATCAACTTCTTGGCCTAAAAAAAGTATTCTTTCTCGATAAAGTCGGTTGATTAGGGTCAAATTCTATCCCTTCGGAACCGTACATGCACCTTTTGGCGCATACGGTTCAAAAAAATTTTGAAGAATCAATGTGTAGATTCCAATCCGCCTTCTGTTCTCATAGTAAGCTCTTTCTAACTTATAATGAAAGGGGCCTTTCCTCGATTTTTCAATAAAAATATTTGACTCCTTTATTTATACGTATAATAAAATAAAAAGGAAATTCATTAAGCTTATCGTATCGAATTAACTTTTCATTGATGTATTGTTTTATCGAGATCCTGTACAAATCACGATGTCATTTTCTTGTTCCTGAATGGGCCTCTTCAATCTTTTTAGGTTTA